GTGGAACCAGACAATCTGCCTTGGATAGAGCGGAAGCATAAGTAAGCGGCATGAACCTTGTTGATCAGCGAAGGATATAGCTTCATAAAGACCTGCCATCTGGCTTGAATTCGGACTTAACTAACCCGGAAGTTTGCTTATCTGAGCTAGCCATTCCATTCCATTTTGAGGCTGACCGGCAACAGAAAGAGAGGCTCTTTTAATAGTGGGAAGGCCACTAGGACCTTCTTTCCTATACCTACGTAATTTCTTTGAGAAAGAACGCAGAAAAATAGGAGCGAGTGGAGTATACGAAACGAGATGAGAGAGCGTGTGCATTAAATCATTCTTTCTTTATCTTCATCGAGATGGCTAGTTGGCGCCCCATCATCAGTTCAGTGATTGGGTCCGTCTCCATCCACTCTGCTTCCCTCACCACATACTATGAGACTTTATTCAATTCAACTGCTTTCCAATAGAAAGTCATCCCCTGAATAAGGAAAGGTAGGAGGCTTCGGTCCCTCTTTCTTTAGGCTTTGGGAAGGGTCGGTACATTTCTCACTTATTTCATCTTGAAGAGAGATCCGATCTTGAAGCGCTACATGAACAAGGTTAAACCTATAAGCATGGACGTATAAGGCCTTAAACCTTTGACCATAGTTCAGGCTTCTGGTATCAATATTGGATCCTATGGTAGTTAGGCATGGGAGCGCCGGAAGTGGTAAGACAAAGGCAGGTTCGGATCCTGTAGAAAGAAGACTTAGCCTTCTTATTCTCCTATATTCTTAATTTACAAAGAGGACTTCCTTCACACTAGAACATTATGTTCATTTAGGGCTAAGAGAGAGACTAACTGATAGGAGTCCTGTGACAAAGAGCCCGCAGCCGGTCCTTCCTTTATGTTGGGGCAAGGGAAGCGTATCAAGATAAAATGAGCAAAGCAAGGAAAGAAGGCATCTCCGTCAGCGTCTAATATGTAATTCCCTGACTTCGAAGCACACAGAAGAGGAACTACTAGTCCTAGCATTCAAGCTCCAAGGGAACCTCCGAGTTCTGATGTTGACTATGACCCCCCAAGGCCTCACTTGAGCTACTTTGCTTTGCCTTAGCCTACCGAGTTAAACGACCATAAGGGAGTCAAACTAAAAGGAGTATAAGATCTTTTTCTTTTTGCCTTGCTTGGACTCTTTTTTTTCTTTGGGCTTAGTTACGGCCATTCTCGTTTGAACAAGAGTGTGATCTCCCCTGGTATTCCCCGAGAGCTTAGACGCCACCGGGCTTATTCCTCAAAGAAGGTCTTCTATAGCAAGCACCGTCTTCTTCTTCGCTTAGTGAGTTGCCTCTCTCCTCGGGTGACTGAACTCGCTTTTAAGCAATCAGAGTAGGGATCTCTCTTCGATGAGTCAGACTAGGCTATGATTCCCAGATAGGAAGAAAGAGCATTCGCCACTTCAAGCTAGTCACTAGAACTCCCTCCTTACTTAGATCTTCGTGACCCAGGGGAGAAGCTTGGCTTATGGAACTCCTAACTCATTTGCCCTGAGCCCCGTATTCCTTTGATTCTTCTCCCGTTCGTGCCAACGCAATCTCGATGAAAAGACACGCCTACCCCGGGCCCTGACGTGAACGAAGCTCCAATGAGTCGCTCCTCGCTGGAATGAGAGGCGGACCGTCAATTCGTCTACTCACTACCTACGCAATAACTGATCCTCGGACGGAGCCATACCTTCAAAACTTGCTAGCCGACACCGGCTACCGCAAAGGGTTCAGTGGGTGGGTTGAAATCTCGTCACTTTTGAAAGTCAAAAACTCCGTTTGGTTGCTCGTTATAGTGCTGAAGCAGAGTACAGGGCGGACGCGAAGGCCCCAGGCCGGGATGGAACGCTCGATTTTTCAAATCTTTCTGGAACATAGTAGGAAAGGATGTGACTAGGTCAACAACTGTGAAGTTCACTCTCTTTCTGTACCTGTTACTTGTTTGTAATCTATGTCATGTCCATCTGGACGAAATGCTATCTGTGCCGCCGGCCTCTGCAATCCATTTTCTTCACTCCGAAAGAGAAGAAGTCCAAGAAGTTCTTTTTATTGCAAGATTTGGTCCACTTCCCAGTCCCAAGCTTCTATTGGCTCTCTCAACGTCTTCAAACATGTCACTCGTCTCGTATCCAGATCCAACTGCCTGTTCAAACTCCATTTTCCAGACAACTTTGCCTGTAAAAGAAAGGTGGATTGGTTCACCTGCGGCTACATACAGGAATTAAGGCATCTTCACTGACTATCTCTAACAAGCATAGCAGGTACTCAGAATTGGTACTCTATGATTCGACATTGTTTTGAAAAACCTGATGGGAGCGAGTGGAGTATACTAGTAGAGATAAAAGAACGGAAGAAAACCATTCCTCTTCAACTTTCAAGAGGGAACGAAGCTCTCATACGGGCGCGGATTCTTGGATTCCTTGAATCTCTTTCTCTGGCCTATCACTAGGACCATGTCTCCCGAACGCGAGATCCTATCCGTTTTGTTTCTGCTTAGAGTGCCCCATCCCAGTTGCTATTCAAGTAGCCAGAAAGCCGAAGGCCAATGACACTAGCTAACCAACCCAACCTTTTCATTCATTACAGTAAGTAATGTGATTCCATGTCTCTGATGATTCGGCAGGAGGAAAGAGGGAAGGCTTTGACAGATCCGCTGCTAGCTGTCCCGGTTGAATGATTCCCGAGAGAAAGCACTACACTACTTTCATCTTTGTGAACTGGAACAGGGAGAGATGGTTGAACGGAATGAAACTAGTTCAGTTTGAGTCTTTCTCAAGAGTAGTAGGCTTCAAGCTAGAAGGATATAGTGAATAGCGCTTGCAAGAGGAGTAGGAAAGTGAGTTAAGTTAGCCTAGAGGAGAAGAATGTAACTATCTAATCGGGATCACAGTTCCGACCATTCCTTTGAAGAAGTGTTTAGCCACACTCTCCGCGGAACAGTCAACTCAAACTCTTCAACCAATCAAGCAAGACGATGGAATGAAAGAAAGAAGAAAGGCTCTAATGGTTGTACTTGGGGCTACGTGGAGACTAATTGAAACTTTTTCAATGGGGACAGGAAGAAGGAGACCAAGTGAGGACAGACAGCTAGAAGCACGAAAGCAAGTCAGTCTATGTTCTATTGTCAGAGAGGGGCAGTCCCGGGCAAGGTTACGAAGTAAATCGATGACGAGCCCAAAGTTTCCCGTCAAAAAAAGATTCTTGGTACGCTGTAGGACAGGAATCAGAGGCAAAGTGCCTAAGTCAGAAGTCCAACGAACATTTCACAGTGGTCTCGTCATTTCCTGAGGAGAATGAAAGCTTAGAACGGCGAATTCCAAGCACATCACTCAAGCCCCTCTTTCCTCCGCGGCCAAAAGAACGAGCATGTCAGTCTCATGAGAAAGGCCCAGAAGACTAAGCTGGCGCTTCGGACAGGGATACTTCATGGTTTCACTGTACTGCACATCGTCTACACAAACGTAGTACTCGTGGAAACTTCCGCCCTAGCCGTCGCCAGATCCGGAAGAAGTTGTCGCCGCCATTGCCTATCCTTTCCTTTCCCGAAAAGCCATTTGAACACTTATCTTCTTTCACTCCCATTGAGCACAGATGTTTCAGTACTCTGTAGCTTGGTCGGCAATGACCAAGCCGCGGAGTTTATAAAGCGTCCTCGCGGATACACCCACCCTCTCAGTCAGCCGACAGCCACACCAGCATATGAAGCGTAAGTGTGAACGTAGGCCAAGAGCTGTAGAACCCGAGCGGCCGCCCACAGGTAAACCATACTATGTTCGCCTTCTTCTCGCTTCCCAAACCTGGATCACTGAAAGGGGCTTGTACTAGTAACCACACCCATGACTCAGTCAAGTTGTTCCCAAACAAGGCCTCCAAAAGACCCGGAGTGAGAACAACTGGAAGAGAATCGGTAGCGGCCTGAAGAATCCATTTCTAAAAAAGAAGATGTCTCGCAAGAGTCGCGTGATGAAAAGTACCATCAGGTAGATGAGACAAAACCCTCATCGCCCAATCGCGAAAAAGCCTGAGCAAGGATGGCGGAGATCCGCACCTTTCCCTCGAGCTTGACTCCTAGGCGGCCACACTCAGGCCTACTTGTGAGTAGTTCCGGCCCATGGCAGATTGACCAAGAGTGTTCAGCAGCCAGCAAGCCACATTACCACCTTCTTCTTCAGAGGGAAGCACCGGATACACGCACGATTGATTCGAGCTCGAAACATCCACCATTTCCCTCAGTCTCTCGGGATCCGCGAGAGTTAGGAAGGCGGTAGCGTCGAAGGGAAGTTTTTTAAACATAGAAATTCCTATGCCTTGCTGACCGATCCACACCAACCTTAATTAAGGGATGCTTTTCTTTTAGGTGTTGGGTCCTGAGGCGGAGAAGGAGGAAGATCAAAACCTAAATGTGCCAAGGGTTGATCATCGAAGCCAGGGTAATAAGGATTCAGTCATTTGAGCGCTGATGTAGCTAACAGCCACCTTCATAGTCGATTCATTAGGGTCGTCACCTTCTATCCAACTAGTGGAAGTATTCACCCTTTCTTTGTCTGTTAAGCCTCAAAGCTATGGGACTCCCTAAAGAAAACTGCAATCGTAGTTTATCAACCACTCACAAGACCACCGAGATCTTCGACTTAGCTCCCACAGGTAATCCACCCCCCCAACCGGGAGCGGAAGATAACGAAAGGGAGACAAAGTCCTAACTAAATCATAACACAAGAACCTCCGTCTACATACACAACCATTCCATCTATCATCTCAGTCGAGTCGATCCGATTCGTTCTTATCTATAGATAACGCAAGAGAGAACTTATGACTTCGCGGATGGAGAGGGATTCTTTCCCCCGGTATTCCTATCAAGACTTCGGTTTTCAAGACCGACTCTTTCAACCGCTCAGACATCCATCCCCTTCGCGCTTCGCCCGCCCTATCTATCCGCGCGCTGGCGGGTAGGGCAACTCTATGTGCTTCGCTACGCTTGTTTCTATATGATAATATGCACCTTGGTTGCTCCCTGCGGGTAATAGCAAGAGAGCGAGTTCGAGCTCTGTTCCATCCATTGCAGCTTCCCTTCTCCTCCCACCACCCTCAGAGAGGGATCGCTATGCTGCTCACTTCTTTGGTGTGGATGTCCTTTCTTCCCCAACCTTAGCGTACTTAGTTGTTAAACCATAGGTCGGAGTTTCCATACGAGATTCCTTCCTCTCCCGGCTATCACTTCTCCTGCCTATCATATGCGAGCAGCTCTGCTCCTTGGCAGTCAGTCTATTACCCAGCCATGATCCCATTCCTTCTAGCTCAGGAACTTCTATTTTGAATCTGAGCTTGTACCTTTCTCCTTTCCGTGTAAGCTATTCCATGCGATGTCTTTCACAAAGGTAAAGGGATTTTCTAATCGATAGAGCTGGTGAATCTTTTCTTTTAAATGGCTAGTTGGTTGTTTTCATTCCTGACAAGCCAATCGATTGGTAGGTCCTAATTATCTAGTTGAGGAAGCACCTTTCAGTTAAGAGAACCTCAATTCGAAGGCAATTTCATCGTCAATGAAACCCAAGATTGATGGCTAAAGAGGTGATCTACTGCTGACTCTGAGGCACCGGGCTCTTAGAAGATAGGCGATGGGGCTACATCCACTACCGCGGTATATGGTTTTGTTTTGTGGCAAAAGACTCTATTATCAAAACATCCTATTACGCGGCAATTACCAAAGTTAGTAGGTTACCCTCTTAATAGCGATAGCATCTTACTAAGTGGTAGCAGACGGTGTTTCAGTTGCTGAGTCTGACCAGTTAGGTTCCTTTCTTCTTTCAAGTGGGCAGCTTAAAGCCTGTTACGCTATAATTCATTGAGGTTGATCCCGAAGTTGTGGTCTATCCCGTAGCAGTAGTCTCTCCCCAAGAATGAACTCTCATGAGTGGCTTAACGGTTGGGACAAAGCCATATCTTTCCATTTCGTATCTGACGGAAGTGGCTGAACTCGTTCTTTGGTTTGGGACTTTTGCTCTTCGGATGCCTTCCCTTTCGCCTACGTACGGGTGAAAAAAGAAATCCTCCCTCCTTGTACTTGACTCCATCAGGTCCACATACGGCTCATCTCCTTCTTGCTCTTGCCGAGTGGCTATCGCGCCTAACCTTTGAAATGGAGCAGCTCTGCTTGTGAAAAAGGGTTTAGTTTCAAGGATATGAGTCAGGTAAGAGAGTTGCTTTTGCCTAAGCTGAGCTTTTGCTGGAAACAAAGAAAGACTGAGAATCCTCCCTATAGGCAAAGGGGGAACTTCTACCACGGTGATGAGGAAGATGAGTGCCTTGGAATTTAGACCTCTTTCAAAAATGACCACCACCTTGTGTAATCACCGCGAAAGGAGTGGCTTGAGAAGTTTCTGAGGCAGCTTTCAAATAGATTACTTGGGAAAAGAATGAGCAAGAAGAAAAGACCTTTCTTGCATCACCGGCATTGAAAGAAATAGATGGATTGATGAAAGATGTTGGTTTACTAAGATAAAGAAGTACCCGAAAGCCCTACCTTATTATAAGATTAACCGGTCTGACTGGCCAAGCTTAGTCATTTCCCATCCCGCATCACTTCAACTTCTAATTCCTTAATGGTCCAAGGGTAAGGGGACTGAAGGTTAAGGAAGAAGGATCTACTGGTTGAGACTGACGTTCACTAGCAAAATTCCCCTTATTTCGTAAATAAGAACATCCCTTCTAGGCTTTCTGCCAAACCTAACATGGGTTTACTAGTTTCATTAGGCTCATTCCTAGGGATAGGAGACCTAGAGATCAAATAGAAAAGCAGGGGAGATAGAATACCTAGATAAGACGAATAGAAGCTCAGGGCATGAAATTCCTTTGATGGGCATATTAGGTCACTTCCTTCCTCAACAGCGGATTCAATAGCTTCTTCTTCTTGTGATTGCAGCCAATAGCTTCTTTTATGAGTTCATTCGAATTCTATTTAGAGAAGGAAAAAAAAAGAGATCTGCCTTTGAACAGGAGAATTGGACAAATTGCTTTCCCTGACATCAAGAGTATAACACCGGATCGGATACAAGGACTCTAACTCTGCAGCGGACCAGCTACATTCATGTAATGGTTTCATTTGTCCTAAGGAAATTCCTAATCTTAGCTCGCGGCTAGAATTGCTGTCTTAAGGAATAGAGTCTCAACCATACCTTAGAGAACTTGAGGAGAAGATCACTGCCTTGTTTGAAAGGAAAAGATTACAGGCTAGCCTAAAGGCTGATTCGGATGATGCTACCTTAATAGCAACCAAGGAAGAGAGTCAAGAGAAGACCTTCTTTATACTTAGACATAGGGCCAGACCAGAGAGAGGAAAAGTAAGAACGAGTAGACTTCTCTATCTGTTGTTAAGGAAGTGGATCTAGAGAAAGAGGGTCAATGCCGGGTGTTAGCCCTGAAAGCAAGATAAGGAGAAGACGGCCATATCCTAATTCTATGATGCAACTACCACTGGTCCCCTAGCTCCAGTAAAAGCAGATGGAATCAAACTCAAGACATTCCAATTGTACGCAGCATGGTTATCGCATGGGCAGGGAAAGCAATCAGTCTTAAGTCCCGGGTACTTTCTATTCCAAGGGATCTTACTCGTTAAAGAAAGCAATCTCAATAAACAAGAGAGAATGACCCGGATTCGATGCTGCTTTTAGAACATCAACAATTAACATTGCCTCAATCAGTCACTCCAACTCACACCAAGAAGGGGATGCCAAAGGGCACTCTCTGGAAGACTATCTATACACAAGGTTCTGAAAGAAATGATTGATTCAACGATCCAGCAAGAATGAGTTGCGCTTCCTTTACTTGCTTAGCCTTTCTTTGATCTTAGGTCTTATCCGCTCTCACAAAGAAAAGCATCTCCGGTCCCTAAGTCCAAGCAGAAAGGGCATCAAAGTCAGCGGCATATTCAATAGCATCTCGCGCAGAAAGAAGGCACGCATGACTCAGAGCCGATAAAGAGGAATTCCTATTTCCCGTGGAAGGGAAGCATTGCTTGCTCGGTCGGAAAGCACTCCTAAGCCGGAAGACTCTGCCTCCTTTTTCTAATCTAGCTAGAAAGGCAAAGGAGGGCCCCCATCTCAGTTTCTATTAGGGGATCCGCGGGCATATCTACTATTCCTGTCTCCGTGGAATCTTTCTTTGGGTTCGAATCCTACCCGAGAATCCATAATAAGGAAGTCTGATCTTTCCTCTTTCTTACTTCTGAGTTGGTGAGTCACTTTCTATTAAGCCAACCCCTAGATCTAGAGCTAGAGAAAGAAGAAGGCGTAAGGTGGGATCGATTCAAGGCAGTTCGTCCACACTTTGTGTTGTTACAGGGTTCAAATACGAGCTATGCTTCTATGCTGCTTGGCGAGAAGTGAGGTTGGTTGATAGCCACCCACCTGTTCTGGAAGTCTTGCTGGCGGTTGAGACAAAAATCTGGGTACTTGTTCTTAGCACTGTATTTAAAGCAGGTAAGAGTAGTGCTCCAGAGATTTGTAGCGGGGGATGTTCCTCCTGCTACGCTCTCGCCAGCCATCTCTTTAACCCGATCCGGGTTACCGAGGATAATTCCTTCATTTCATAGGAGGAAGATTCGCGAAGGTGACGCATTGACAATTAGGCTTTATATGTCTTGCCTTTCTGTGTCAAAGGTCATCGCCTTAGCACCTAAAGTAGGACAAAGAACTTTTGCTTCTATCGTCACTCCTTCAGATCTTGATAGCGTACAATCGCAAGTTTCAGAAATGAAGCCCATGATGAAGGCCCTATTAAGCCGGTATATCCCGCGACTCAGCTCCATTCCTTTATACCAGGGTTTGGAGTTTGTGCCAACATGGAAATCTGTACCTTCTTCGGCATGGTACCGAAAGTTATTATTAAAGAGTGGTGATGAGGATGGGAAGCCTTTACGGCCACTAGCCAAGTCATCTCTTTTTACATGTTTCTTTTCGGAACTAGCAGCTTGGGCTTCCTTGGTGCAGAATGTTCATAAATCTGAGCATTCTTTCTCTCAAGGTTGCCTATGGCCCCCTTATATAAGGTATCCTTTCGACCCCTATAACACAAATTTGACAAACTTGTCGTTAGAATGGTTTGAAAGGCGTATTGGACCACTTTTACCTACTACTGAGATGTTAGGTATACCACCCAATATGGGACGTCTATGTTGTTCGGAGACAGGAGATGGGAAGAGGCGCTTGTTTGCTGTAGGTAACTACATCAATCAGCGTTTATTATATCCTCTTCATGATTGGCTTCTTAAAGTATTAAGGCCATGGATGGAACCTTTCATCAAATACGGCCACTCATGAGGTTAGCGAATGCTTCTGGCACATTTTATTCAATAGATTTAACTGCGGCCACGGATAGGTGGCCCTTACTTCTATTGTTTGAAATTGTGCAGTGTTTATTTGGAAGGTCATTTGCTTCAAGTGCAGTGAATGCTACACTTGGACTAAATACCTTCGAAGTAGCATTTCTAAAGAAGAGGCATATTGTCTCTTTTGTAGCAGGGCAACCGCTTGGATATTATGATTCTTGGGCTCTGTTTGCCTTATCTCATCATTTTGTGATTTGGCATGCAGCAGAACAGATATACCCTGGACTATATTTTGATAAATATGCCGTTCTCGGTGACGATGTTGTTATCTACGATACGGCCGTGGCAACGATCTATTCCGGTATAATAGCCCGGTTAGGTGTCTCCATCTCAGCGTCGAAATCGAGAACTTCGACGAGTGTGAGTTTGCCAAGAATTTATGGAAGGATAGAGTGACGACTAATTTGTCTCCTCTGTCATTGAAAAAGAGATTCTTGACTACCGAACCAATTGGTTGGTATCAATATTTGTTATCAACCGATGCTAAACTGAGGTTGTCTACACGACTTCGGTTGGCAGGTTTAGGTTTTAAAGCTTGCTCACGCCCCTTTGGGTCCCGAAAGCATGGTAAGAATGCCAAAAGACTGATTGTGCTGTTGATCCATTCAAATGTCAGTCGTTGTCAACTGAACTTTGAAACGGCGTTGTCTTGCGCTTTAAGGCAAGTAGTACGGCCCGAAGTAGTTGGTCGGTTAATATTCTTTCTATTAGAATATATGAAACCAAAGGATATTGATCTGCCTCCTACCAAGGTGTTTCCTTACCCTGCCATGGAGGATTTTAATGAATACTCCTTGTATAAGGGTTGGATGAAACAGTATTTAGCTTACTTAAAGTGGTATTGTTCAAACTATATGAAACCAGTGGTATCATTGGATTCTTTCTTAGACGCGCCCGTCTATATGACGACGTGGCACTGTACTGGATTTCAATTAAATAATTATAAGTATGGTGTCATGTTCAGATTATATGATATGTGTGTTGAACTACAAAAGATCTCAATCTTTTGTATTGAATCGTCTAGTGGAGTTATTCCTTCGGATTAGTGTAATTAGCTAATTAGAGGCCGTCCTATATAAGAATCTTTTACACCGAACGAACTCGACCAGCTCTAGCACTTAAACTTTTTTCCCTTCCCAGTCAGAAATTCTTGTAGTTAAACTGGCGGCGGCATTTTAGGACAAGGAAGGATGCTCAGCAAGAACTTGGTGAAAGAGAGAATAACATGTGTGCTTAAGCTCTCGAATCTGGATCTCCAGATTATCAATCTCGAGTAAGCACGCATATTCACACTACGTGGAAGCTTGATCCAGGGTTTCTTTAACCGCTCTCCAGTATTCTCCCCTCTCTTTATCAAGGAGAAAGATGGTGTTGTTATTTTCTTATTTTATCGACTCCCATCTTTTTTTTCTGTTTTTTCCAACGACTTCTTGTGACCTTTCACAAGGGCTACCTGTTCTACAGTTCAGAAGCTTAGAAGCGAAAGAGACAAAGAGAAGGACGGATTGAATGGATAAAAGGTTGAATGGCAAATGTGAGAATCGCTACCAACATTGCAGCAGAACTCATTTTGCAGGAAAAGGCAAGGAAGGAAAAAGGCTAACGCGCGCCCTAATGGATTGCTCTTTCAAGACTACCGACAGCTTTGCCTGCTCGCTTTGACAGCTCTGGAGGACAGAGACCTTTTCAGTAAAAGTTCAAACTATGGTTTTTTGTTTTCTATTCAAATTGCTTTCTTTCCTCTACGCCGCTACTTTGGGCTTTCTTTCGCTAAACGAATAGGGTAATTACCGCTCCAAAGCAGTATCGGGAAAGTAGTAGTCCTCGGAAACCTGTCTAACCGGAGAGAATTTGGCGCCAGAGCCCTTCTTTCTGATACGGATTGGGATACCTATTCCTCATCAACCTATTGTCCCTCAGAAAATGGTATACGACGTTAACCGGTCTAATGTACGAAACGACTTCTCCGAAAGAAAGGGATTTTCAAACAACCAAAGGGACTACGAAAAGTCTTTCTTTTCCGCCTCTACGCCCCTACAAAGCAAAGTAGTCTAACCACCGAACCGAGCTATCACGCAGAGGTCGCAACTTCTTATTGAATATAGAGATATCGAGCGATAGCACAAAGTAGCTCGACAAATAGTACGAGGTTTCTATTTCCTCGCTATATCCGGGTTTTTTACCTTGAAACCCCTATCCTTCCTCGAACTCACATTTACAAAGCCAATGTCTTTAGGAGACCTTTTGACTTTCAGGAAATGGGCATGAGCCTTTCGAAGCTATTTCATCTTTTCTTTGATTGAGGCTTAGGGCTATAAAATGAAGGTCAGTTTCTTCTTTGAGTTGCCTGTGTGAGGCCAATGGACTTCTATTCTAAACAGTAAAGGAAGCTTTTCCATAATGGTATATCGGGTGTGTAGCCCTCTTTCTTCATCGGCCTTCCTTGTTTTCTGAAAGGTGGGTCTTTCTAGCATTCGTAAAGAAGGATAGGCAGTCATCTTTGATCCTGATTGGTAGCAGGCTTGTGTGCGAGCTTGGTCCGGTTTCGATTCCGTTAAGGGGGAAAGATATTATTATATTCATAAAGCGTATCCACAGTAGCGAACTCACTTTCCATTTCAAAGGAGCTCACTTGAGTTTTGTTTTGATTGCCATGGAAAGACTTTGGATTAGATAACCTACGTTCTCTTGGGATTCTACTTGACTTTCTAACTGATCCAAGTAAGATAGGAGGAGAATACCAGCCAAGTCAAAAGTCAGAAGAACAACCACTCACTCGGTCTTTGTCAAGGCTTGCCCGGTTTAGAGCATATGAAGTAAGCCTTGGGCTCACATTTCGTCTATATCGTCCCTATCTCTCTCCTTTGTAAGGTGTTGTGGTGCAATTGTGGGTTGTTGAACCCCTGGTTTTGCGGAAACAGGATGGTCACGGTATTCGATCAGAACAACCAAGCCAAAAACGCCAAACTTGCTGAATAGGTATTTCCCAAGCTGCGGGAAAAGCTCACGGAATAAGCCCCAGAAGAAAAGAAGAACCATTCGCAAGAAAGGTAATGAGAACAAGCATCCTCTTTGGGTTACGAGATCTTGTACCGAAAAACTG